TCAACTAAAAGAAACTCAAAATTAGTAAATTAAAAAAGTTTTATACCGGGAATTTCTTGGATCTTCGAAAAGAAGACTTTCTAAGTTTTAAAATGAAAAATTATATCGATTCTAAATCATTCAAATAGATATTTTTTCTCATTTGTACGTGTATGATATATCCCACAAGACTTGTCTATAATAAGAAAAGAAATTATAGTTTGTAAAAGCGTAGGATGAATAAAAAAAGATAATGAATTCTTGAATAACTAAAAAAAGGCAAGGCGTCAAACATACTTTTTTGGGGGAGTAGAGTTGGGGATAGAGGGACTTGAACCCTCACGATTTTAAAAGTCAACGGATTTTCATCTTACTATAAATTTCATTGTTGTCAGTATTGACATGTAGAATGGGACTCTATCTTTATTCTCGTCCGATTAATAAGTTCCACCAAGGATCTATCAGACTATGAAGTGAATCATTTGATCAACGAATATTCGATTTTTTCTTAAACTTCGAATTGATTCACACCATTTCTACTAAAAAAAAATAGAAATCGAGATTCAGGTCGTCATTTTTGAGATCGTTTTGTGTTACCTATATTTATACAAAATAGGTTTTTATCCTTCATCCTTTTTTTATTTGAAGTTTGGATCGAAGGATTCCTTTATCAACACAAGGTAGTGAACTCCATTTGTTAGAACAGCTTCCATTGAGTCTCTGCACCTATCCCTTTTTTCTCGCTTTCTAAACTCTGGTTTGTTCGCGTAAACCAGGATTTGGCTCAGGATTGCCCGTTGTTAATTCCAGGGTTTCTCTGAATTTGAAAGTTATCACTTAGTAGGTTTCCATACCAAGGCTCAATCCAATTAAGTCCGTAGCGTCTACCGATTCCGCCATATCCCCTTTTTGCTTTGAGATTAGCATCTCATTATTATGTCTTTCCACTTTTTCTTATGCCGAAACTTCGGAATTCATTACATATAGATACTTTTTTTATTTCTTTGGTATCTTCTTTCATTTTTTTAGCCCAATCCATTTTTATTTAGTCTAATCAACAAAGATTCTATCATTTTTGTATTTGCAATTCAATATGGTTATATATTACATAACATATATATGTTATTACTTTTCTCATCTTTGTCTTAAATTTAAGAAAATAGTCGAACGGTCGATTCTCTTTTTTTTACTTCCATGAAAAGAAATTTATTATTTTTTTTGAAACTTAGAATTCTACAATGTGCAGCGGAAAAAGATTATAAGTCTACTTCGTAGATTTTATATTCTAATAATTAATTCTAAAAAATTATATTCGAAATTAATATTCGAATATTAATTCGAATAATTCTATATTATTAGAAAAAAAAAGTATAAAATAATAATAATAGCGTGAGGTTAGAACAAAAAAACAATAATTTCAAATCAGATATCATTTAACTAGAAAATTTTTTTTTCTGATCTAATTAAGAGTTTTATAAACTAATGAAATCAAAATTATAAAGTCGATATTTTGATATATTCTATTAATTAAGGTTATGTTTTATTTATTTAATGATAGTCACTATTTATTTGAGCTATATTTTGTTCTAGAATATATAGAATATGATTAATTAATTCTAAATAGATAAGGAAAAAGATGAATAGAATAGTTAATTGATACGATATAGTAGTTTTAGTGAATTTGTATGCACGTGCTATTTTATTTGAGCCCGCTTAGCTCAGAGGTTAGAGCATCGCATTTGTAATGCGATGGTCATCGGTTCGATTCCGATAGCCGGCTTTTCCATATTTTTTCGTTTTTTACATGATTTTTAATGTACTTTCAAAATAAAAGAAGATTTAAAAGACTTATTTCACCTTTTCCCAGAGTTACCACTCCATTTATATTATGTCATATAAACTTCCATATAGGAATATATATTGGGTAAAAGGATTAGACCTTTGCAAAATAAATCAAGAAAATAAAGGAAAATTTTTATGATTTATTTTATTTATATATATTGTATATACAATAAAAAAATCTGTATATTGAGAAGAATATATCTTCTTACTCTTTGTATTCCAATAGTTTATTGGAGTGGATTTCACGTCATTTATCATTATTATTTAGTTCAGTTTTAATTTTGTTTAGTTTTGTACAATTTTAATAAAAAAAGGAGTCTTTATGTCACGTTACCGAGGGCCTCGTTTTAAAAAAATACGCCGTCTGGGGGCTTTACCGGGACTAACTAGTAAAAGGCCTAGGGCAGGAAGCGATCTTAGAAACCAATCGCGCCCCGGAAAAAAATCTCAATATCGTATTCGTTTAGAAGAAAAACAAAAATTGCGTTTTCATTATGGTCTTACAGAACGCCAATTACTTAAATATGTTCGTATCGCCGGAAAAGCCAAGGGGTCAACAGGTCAAGTTTTACTACAATTACTTGAAATGCGTTTGGATAACATCCTTTTTCGATTGGGTATGGCTTTGACTATTCCTCAAGCACGCCAATTAGTTAACCATGGACATATTTTAGTTAATGGTCATATAGTTGATATACCAAGTTATCGCTGCAAACCCCGAGATATTATTACAGTGAAGGATGAACAAAACTCTAGAACTTTGGTTCAAAATCTTCTTGATTCATCTGCCCCCGAGGAATTGCCAAACCATCTGACTCTTCACACATTCCAATATGAAGGGTTAGTCAATCAAATAATAGATAGGAAATGCGTCGGTTTGAAAATAAATGAATTGCTTGTCGTAGAATATTACTCTCGACAGACTTAATAAACCTAACTTAAGTAAAAAAAAAAAAACTAAAAACAAGAGTTCGGACAACTCCCCTTCGCCCTCCTTTTTTTTTTATAAAAAGGCACAAGGTAAGGGATTTTGTCGGGGAATCTTTTTCCTATTCATGTATCATAGATTGGTAGGGAGATTTGGATCCCTTGTTTGCTCTTCCCAGCATATTCCATATCAACGAAATTAGGAAATAGAGAATCTATTTAAAAATCAAAACAAGGTAGATTTTATATCTGTTCTTTTTTTTTTGATACATTGTGGTCACGTAAGATTGGTTAATTAGTTGAAAGTACGGAAAGAGAGGGATTCGAACCCTCGGTAAACAAAAGCCTACATAACAGTTCCAATGTTACGCCTTCAACCACTCGGCCATCTCTCCGACACCAGGATTATGACTGAGTACCTGGGTGAATAGCGAGTTATTCATCGTTTTTTAGATTATGGTTAATAGATACCTTTTTTGACCGGAAAAAATTGTAAGTAGATAGAAAATTTTTTTATTTTAATGAGTCCGCTTTTATGTTAGTTCGTACTATACAATTCCTTTGTTTGTGAGAAAATTTTCTCACAAAAGAAAAGGTAAAGGAAATCAAAAGAGTTATAGAATGGGTTATTACCTATGCCAAGATCGCGTATAAATGGAAATTTTATTGATAAAACCTTTACAATTGTAGCCGATATCTTATTACGAGTCATTCCGACAACTTCCGGAGAAAAGGAGGCATTTACTTATTACAGAGATGGTGCGATTTGATTATCATTATTTTTTTTCTCGCCGATTTGGAATAGAAAGAAAAACGAGTATTGAAAAAAAATCTACGCTTTTGAAGGTGAAGTTTATAATATAAAAAAGCAATCCCTTCTGTCATGTATCCACGATTAATGCAGCCTTAGATGCTTCAATTGTGAATTCTAGTATTGAGCAAAAGGTTTTTACCTATGGTTCCCGTATTACAGATCAATCCTACTACACTAATACAATATACGAATAGGAGGCATAGGGGAAGAAGCACTACGCCGAGAAATCAACAACACGAAAACTTTCTTCAAAATGATTCCTTTTCTTTCTTCTTCTTCTTTGGGATTGGGACTAATTAAAATGGTTGGAACAATAAACATCCATCTCGTTCGTACTTTGGATACCCGTATAACCATTGAAGACTGTTGAAGTGGCTAATTCCTGGAAATTTAGGGGCGTTGAGAACAAAGAAATTTTGAGAGTTTACTTTTTTATTTTTATCTAGCATAAACCCACTTGGTAGTAAGAAAGGATCTTTTGCAAGAAGGTTGGTTAGGGATTTCTTGTAAAAACATTAGCCCCGCTTAGTTCATAATGACATCAAATTTTTCCATATATTATTTTCATTATGCACCTAAAGGAGGAGCCGTATGAGATGAAAATCTCACATACGGTTCTGAAACGGAGAATTCGTTAAAGCGAATGACGACCGTAACGGATGTCGGCTCAATCTGAAGGAAATTATGCGGAAGCATTACAGAATTATTATGAAGCTATGCGCCTAGAAATTGACCCATATGATCGAAGTTATATACTCTATAATATAGGCCTTATCCACACAAGTAATGGGGAACATACCAAAGCTTTAGAATATTATTTTCGGGCATTAGAACGAAACCCCTTTTTACCACAAGCTTTTAATAATATGGCTGTGATCTGTCATTACGTGCGACTATCTCCACTATAGAAAAAAAGAACGAACAGCTAGTCAATTAAATACTAGAAACACAAAAAAGGGCTTTCTACATAAGCATCGTACAAAACGATTTTTTATCAGCTGTAGCAAATAAATAAACTTCATGGATCAAATATGAAGTGAAGACTGGATATGCCTAAATACTTTCTTCTATGGATAATAAAAGATTTAATTGATAGAGGAAGCACCGTAAAGATCAATTGGAAAGGTTTTGGACCGATACAACAAGAACTGTTTATTTATATCATAATATGAGATAAATCTTCGGAATCTACTTATGTAATAGAGTAGATCCCCTAAGGTATTGAGCAGCGGTGTAGCATCAGATCCTAAAGACAGTAAGTCTTTTTCTTTTTTATGAAGTATGAAAAAAGTCTTTTTCAAAGATTCTATATAAATTTTTATATGAAAGCGGGATAGTTACCTTTCAGAAAATTATAATCAGTGGACATGCCCTTTTTTCTGAAGGTAGGAGAAAAGATAAAACTTTATATATATAATTAATATATTAATTAAATCAA